ATCCATACATCTTCTGATCGCCAACTCATACTTGATCTGATTGCATTTTATTGGAATTGAGAGAATACCCCCAGTAACTCTCATCAACTAGCACTAGTTTGATGTGAACTAGCACTAGTTTGATGTGAACCTTTAGGGGTAATTCATCAAATTGGTTAGATCTAAAATAATAACATACCCTTCATATGAGACCACTATACATATTGATATACCTATAGATCCACCGACTTTACATTTTAGCCATCCAGCGATCCTGATCTATTTGAAACTAGCTAGAATTCATTTACCCATAGATCCTTTTCTGCAGGCATAAGAGCTTTTTCCTTTATGTTCGGCGGAAATTACGCGTTAGACCATATTTGTCGAAATAGATATCTGTGTTATGCTACAAGTCTAAGTTTTGAAAAAAAAAACGGATGAGATTGGGTCCCATCAGATCTAAACAATCTTGTTTTTTTGAACATGAAGAGATAAAGAAGCCATTGCAATTGCCGGAAATACTAGGCCTACTAAAGGCACAAAAATAGAGGGGAAATTGAAAGTTGTCATAAAATGGGGTACCTCGATTTACTATTTGTACCTGCTATTATTTATTTTTTATAAAAAAATATCTTATCTTATAATAATTATAATTAAGAATTGTAATTATTATTAATTAAATAATTCAATTTCAAATTCTTAGTATACAAAAAAGTTTCTATATATCTAAATGAGTATATAGAATAAGTCCAAGGAATATAGAACTAAATAAATGGACTTATTCATCTTTCTACATGAAAGATATGTATGATAATTCACTTTATTATTTTTCTTCATTTCTTTGTCTTTTGTTCTTGTCTTCGAATTTTTAATAAAGAAAGAGTTTCTTACAGATTATCGAAAGATTCGCGACCCAACAGGAAGGAATTTTTAGTGAAAATGGGATTTTCGGGAGATAGAGAAAGATAAAAAACTATATATCTATCTTTTCTCTATTTGATTATATACATAAGACATAAGACGAAATTCATTTTATTTGCCTAATTTCACGAAAGGGAGAATTCACTCTTTTATCTTGTTGATAGAGACTTCTTAATTAGTAATCGGGATTCTAGGTAAAAAAAGAGTTATCCGCAACTTTTGATTCTTTCTACAATTCGATTTTAGGTCATCAAAGAAAACTCCATTCTTATTTACTTTGATTCTGATAAACTAACTACTTGTTTGCTACAAATAAACTAATTGAATTTTGTGTGCTCTACTTGATTGAATTTTCAGGGAGCATGCGGATTGAATTTTCAGGGAGCATGCGGATTGAATTTTTAGGGAGCATGCTGATTGAATTTTTAGGGAGCATGCTGATTGAATTTTCAGGGGGCATTCTTCTGGAAATTTCCATCAGAGTAGGGACACCGTGGAGCTTAAATAACTCAGTCAGAACGCTTTTTAACGAATTACGTGGTACGATTAGGTCAAATGAGCCCTTCTCGAATAAATTTTCAGTCTCTTGTGCACCTTCAGGTACTATTATATTCAATAATTGTTCAATTACTCTTTTACCCGCAAATGCAATATAGGCATTGGGTTCAGCAATAACGATATCTCCCAACATACCAAAACTAGCTGTTACCCCACCAGTAGTAGGAGATGTAAGGATTGATACATAAAATAACTTTTTATTTGATTGATAATCATATAAAGCCGACGATATTTTAGCCATTTGCATCAAGCTCAAACTTCCTTCTTGCATGCGTGCCCCCCCGGAAGCGCACACTATAATAAGAGGTAGACGTTTTATGGTAGCGTACTCAATCAAACGAGTGATTTTCTCCCCGACTACGGATCCCATACTACCCCCCATAAACTCAAAATCCATAACCCCAATTGCTACGGGTCTGTTATTTAGTAGACCTATGCCTGTTTGAACAGCCTCAGTTTTCCCTGTCTCTCTTCGATAAGAATCAATACGATCTTTATAAGACTTCTCCTCCTCCTCAATACGATCTTGATCAGGCTCCTCCTCCTCCTCAATACGATCTTGATCAGGCTCCTCCTCCTCCTCAATACGATCTTGATCAGGCTCCTCCTCCTCCTCAATACGATCTTGATCAGGCTCCTCCTCCGAATCATCCCATCCAATGGGGGGATCCAGAGAGACAGAGACCATGTCTTCATCTATAGGATGCGAAGTATTGGCGATCAAAAGATAAGTACTGGAGATCAAAAGAGAAAGCTCCTCAATCTCAATACGAGAAGGCTCCTCCTCCTCCGAATCATCCCATCCAATGGGATCCAGAGAGAACATGTGTTCATCCATAGGACGCCAAGTACCGGGATCGATCGAAAGTTTGATTCTATCTAAACTACTCATTTTCAAATGATATCCACAGAATTCACAAATATCTTTTCTTTCTTTCAAAAGTCTATTATAATTTAATTGCTCACAATTGTCGCATAGACGCCACAAATGCTTGTATTTTTCATCTCCCTCGAGCTCTTTTCTTAGATAGAACTCCCTACC